GACTCATCTCGTTCTCCGTGTAGGATACCTCTTTTCTTTTTAGTCTCATTCGATAGATTAAATGAAGAAAACTGCTCTACTATATTAATCATTAATCTAATGAGTTCAAATTTAAGTAAATTAAATTTTAATAAAGTAGAAAGGGGCGTATTCTAGGTTCTAAGGTCACTTAAAAAAAAAAAAGAATCAAACAACTTATTTTCAAATTTTTACATATTCATTCAAAAAAAGGTATATGTTTTGACTGAAGTTAGATAATAGAGTTATTTTTTTTTATGTATTATTTTTTTGATGATTAATTTCTTAAAGAGTTTTTCAATTAATCAGTTACGTGAATTCTGAATTATGAGATAGTGCAGATGCCAAAGACAATGAATTGAGTTCTTTTTATCTTTTTCTATTTTTGTTCATACCACCTATAATGATTGATAATTCACAAATTTTCAATTGAATTTTTTTAATTCTTGGAACTAGTTATCTTTCTCTATTTCTTAAAAAAAAATTTAATTGAAACTTAGGGAAGTACTTTAGAAACATATGTATAAAAAAACATATTTTATTGAGTCCCTTCATGCCTACTATAACTAGTTATTTCGGTTTTCTACTAGCAGCTTTAACTATAACCTCAGTTCTATTTATTGGTCTAAGCAAAATACGACTTATTTGAAATTAATTGAATGCAGATTTTTTTATCAAAAAGGATTTCGGTGATATTTCATATGTTCGATAGTTCCTTACCGTGTTAATTACCCAATTTTGGTCATTGAGATTCATCGGCAATACAGATTAAGAGCTAGGAATAGATAGTACCTCTCTTTTCTCCCTTTCAAAAATGAAAACAAAAGAAAATTGAAATGATTGAAGTTTTTTTATTTGGAATCGTCTTAGGTCTAATTCCTATTACTTTGGCTGGATTATTCGTAACTGCTTATTTACAATACAGACGTGGTGATCAGTTGGACTTTTGATTAATTAACATCTCGTTTTTTTTACTGACCTCCTTCTTGCTTTCATATGCGGGAGGTCTAATTCAGATTGCTGCTCAATAATTTGCGAACAGTGGAATTTTGACACAATCTAATAAACAAGAGTGAAATCACGCTCTGTAGGATTTGAACCTACGACATTGGGTTTTGGAGACCCACGTTCTACCGAACTGAACTAAGAGCGTTTTTCTTGTTTTTTTTTCTAAAAAACGAAAAGGCTAGAACGAAGACATTCTTTAACCCGAATAGATTTTGTACGTATATACTATATCATAGTATATCATAAATTTCAGAATTCTATGTATGTCCAATTTTATTAAAAAAAAATAGATCAAAATAGATCAAAATGGATACCTCGTTACTGCTCTTCTGAGTAGTAATAGGTAGGGATGACAGGATTTGAACCCGTGACATTTTGTACCCAAAACAAACGCGCTACCAAGCTGCGCTACATCCCTTTCAATTGGTTTACAGTGTCATTGTAGAGAATTCCTGTCTTGTTTTCCACATCCTTCTTTTTTTTTTATTGGTATATCAAATTCATTTCTTCTTTTTTTCTCATATCAGATAACAAAGATATAATTCAAAAATTTACTTTTTTTTACGATAATTCTCTCAATTTTACATAAATAGGCGTTTCCGTTTTCAAATGGAATCTATCAGATCGTTCTAGTAGACAATATTTCAATTCTAATTTTGAAAGTGGGGGGGCAGAAGTTACGTATATAAATACAAGAACTTCTTAACTACATGTACATCTGTAGTTATATATATTACTATATATAATGTAATACAATAAAGAAGAAAGAAGGAGGATTTCAAATGCGAGATCTAAAAACATATCTTTCCGTAGCACCGGTACTAAGTACTCTATGGTTCGGTTCGTTAGCAGGTTTATTAATAGAGATTAATCGTTTATTTCCAGATGCATTAACATTTCCATTTTTTTCATTCTAGTTATTAACATCAGAAAGGGGTGAAAAATTTAGAGATACAATCAACAATCGGGGACTAATTCTCCCCCCCCACCTTTTCTAATTCATTCTAAAAAAATAATTAGAAAAAGTGGGGGGGCGAAAGGTCATAAAAATGAGGGTTCAGGATCCAATTAAATTAGTAATAGAACGAAAAAAGTGTTGCTAGGGAAAGAGTATCCTATGAGATACTTAAAAAAAATACTGTACAAAGATTTTAAATATAGTTTTCACAAAATCATTGTATTGCTTATTATTTTATTTTTATTTAATTACTAATTAATATTCATTGCAACGAAATATTTCATAAATTTTTTTAGTTAACAGCTTCTATTTTTTTGGTTCTTGTTCTTTCTGGATCCTAAAATTAAAATAGAAGATTGAGGTGAATCATAAATCCAAAGGAGGTTTCATGGCCAAGGGTAAAGATGTTCGAGTAACAATTATTTTGGAATGTACCAGTTGTGTTCGAAATGATATTAAGAAAGAATCAGCGGGAATTTCCAGATATATTACTCAAAAGAATCGGCATAACACCCCTAGTCGATTGGAATTGAGAAAATTCTGTCCCTATTGTTATAAACATACAATTCACGGGGAAATCAAGAAATAGATCAAATTGAGTGCTTGTATGTCAACTTTTATTTTAAGAACAGGAATAATGCTAGTATCTATATATTATTACACTAGTATCTATATATTATTACATATATATAAATATAAACAAATAAATCAATAGAAAGAAATCTAATCCTATATTCTTAATTCTATATAGAAACTCTATCCTATATAGAAATATAAATCGTTTTTATTTTGATCCGATCAAAATAGGATTTTAGAGATAAGGAATAAAAAAATTATGAATAAATCTAAGCGACTTTTTACTAAATCCAAGCGATCTTTTCGTAGGCGTTTGCCCCCGATCCAATCGGGGGATCGAATTGATTATAGAAACATGAGTTTAATTAGTCGATTTATTAGTGAACAAGGAAAAATATTATCTAGACGGGTGAATAGAGTTACTTTAAAACAACAACGATTAATCACTATTGCTATAAAACAAGCTCGTATTTTATCTTTGTTACCTTTTCTTAATAATCAGAAACAATTTGAAAGAAGTGAGTCGACCCCTAGAACTACTAGCCTTAGAACCAGAAAAAAATAGACTTATTCTTCAAGTGAATAACAATTTCAATCTGAAGGAATTAAAAAAGAGATTAATATTTTGTTCGAAAAATCCAATCAAGAATCAAAATTTGATTGTTACGTCTGTGTCTGTCATAAAAAAAAAAAGAAAAGAATCGTCGAAAAGAAAAAAATAACTCGTTTTTTAGCGACTATATACTCTCGTTTTGACGACTTTTTTTTATAATACTAATTTCTACTCTACCTTCCCCGAGTTCATTCTCCTTAGAACTCTATTTCAAACATTTTCGTGGATTTCTTCCAATCCCCTTATTTTTTTATGTCATTCGAAATTGTATAAAGACAACTCCTATTTAATAGAGCTATTTGTGCAAGTATTTTCCGATTAAGAAGTAATTGCTTCTTGTACAGATTGTGTATGAATTGGTTATAACTATAGAATACCCCCATTTCGTGAATTACGGCATTTATTCGAGTGATCCATAAACGGCGAAAATCTCTTTTTCTTTTACCCCTATCCCGATGAGCCGAAACTAAAGCTCTTATTCTTTGTTGAGTCATAGTTCGTGTAAGTCGTGAATGAGCCCCTCGAAAGCTTGATGCAAATAAACGAAGTTTTGTTCTACGCCTCCGAGCTATATATCCGCGTTTAATTCTAGTCATTGAATAAATCAAACTTTGATGAATAACTAATTCTTTTTTTAGTTATTCTTTTCCCCTTAGTCTATTAATAACCAAACGAATTATTCCAATGTATAAAAAAAAATTCCAATGGCTTTTGCTACTCTAACCTTCCCCACCACTATTTTTTGCTAGGTATTTTTCTTTACTGTGAAAGGATAAATTGCCTTGATACTTGATATAAAAAAAAAAGAATAACTACAAAAAGTAGTAAATAGAATTGGATAAATAGTGGGTTCCATCGTTTCTATGGTTACTTCTAAAACGGTGAGGTCCTCTCTATACACCGGAGCTCCTTCTTTTAATTAATAAATACTATTGGTAACTTGTACAATTCACATTCTTTGGCTCTACCCCATGAATATTCCAGTAATAGGTCTTTCACAATGAGATCCACTTTATACAGTAACGGTATTTCATTTTTAAAATTGATTTGGTCATTTACCCTGTTAGTCCGTTCTTTTCTTTCAAGAGTGGAATCTTTTTTCTAAAAAATGGAATTTCCCCCGCTTAATGGATAATCATTTGTTATCATTGGGGGTTTTCTAAAAAATGGAGTTGATTGGATTTGCACCAATGTAAACCATAAGTTTTAGACACAATAGAATATATGAACGATCTATATTTTTTAAATAATGAATCGAGTTCCTCCATTCTATTTTATTCACAGGTACTAATCCTTGATATTTCAAAAAGAATTTCCTTTTTGTGTCTCAGTCTATGATCTAAACGAGTCGCACATACACCCGAGTACATGTTCCTTGTCGCTGAGGGCATCCCCGAAGCGCTGGGGATTTCGTGACATTTCGGATTGGCTGTCTTGTATTTCTAATAAGTTGTTTAATGGTTGGCATACGGAATCATATAAATAATGGGCTGGTTTAGATTAGTTCTAACCGGCTAATTCTGAATTACTTCTCTTCAAGATTCTCTTCAATATTTTTTTATATTGAAGAGAATATGAAACTAAACCTTTAATCTAAAAATATATAAAATTAGAAATTGTAGATTTGCATGAAATCGCTCCTATTTTTTATTGAACCGCTACAAGATCAACAATTCCATGAGCTTGGGCTTCTGTTGCTGACATAAAAACATCCCTTTCCATGTCTTCGGATACAACCCATATAGGTTTCCCCGTTCTTTGTACATAAACCCTTGTGATGGTTTCGCGAAGTTTTAGTAGTTCTTCCGCTTCCAAGATAAATTCTCCCGTTTGTGCCTCATAAAACGAACTAGCGGGTTGATGGATCATTACCCTGATGATATAATAGAAAAGGTTTTTCTATTTCGCAGAATGAGGCGGGATAACCAAAACCAAAAAAACAGAGAAAATTGAATAACCGTACAGGCTTTTTTTGTGCATTGCATACGGCTCCACAATGGAATTGACTTTTTTGACCTTTACTTTTGGCGAAAGAAAACAAAATATAGGTTGTATTATACGCAGATCCAGAAATCATCCAATTACCATCCTTCTTTTTTTTGTAGGAGCTAAAAAAATACTATGATGGTTCCGTTGCTTTATATATCATTTTTTTTATTCGTCTATGATTCAGCAATCCCAAAGTGTCTTTTTTTTTATATAAATTTTGTAAATAAGCTTCCGGTGTGAAAACAAAGTTTGTGACGCTGAAATGTGCCCGAATAGGTAAGATATCATTTGAAATACCCCTTCCTTATCTCATACTACTCTTTCAATATATAATCTAATTTTTTTTTAATCTAAAAAATTTCATATCGAATTCGAAGTGCCATGCTATTATTACTTAACTAATTCATATTTCCGATGGCGAAGGCATAGTATTTTTTTCTCGAAAATAAAAAAACTCATTGGCGCCAAGCGTGAGGGAATGCTATACGTTTGGTAATTGCTCCTCCGACCAGGATAAAGGATGCTATTGAAGCGGCCAATCCCATGCATATTGTCTGTACATCGGGTCGCACAAATTGCATAGTATCATAAATAGCCATTCCAGATATTACCCATCCACCAGGAGAGTTTATAAACAAATAAAGATCTTTGGTATCCTTTTCTATACTGAGATATATCATAAGACTAATAAGTTGATTCGAGATTTCGGTATCAACCTCTTGGCCTAAAAAAAACAATCTTTCTCGATAAAGTCGGTTGATTAGGATAAAATTTTATTCCTTAGGAGCCGTACAGGCACCTTTTGATGCATACGGTTCAACAAAAATTGTGAAAAAATCAATGTGTCGATTCCAACTTCCCCTTTTTTCATAGAAGGTTTTTCTTTCTAACTTATAACGTAACGGAAGGACTTGCTCCCAAAAGTAAAAGAAAAATTAAGTTTTGGCGTCTTTTACTTTTTATTAGATATTATAATCCTATAATAAAAAATAAAACGATTGATTAAGCCTGTCAGACTCACTTGATTCATTGATATTTTTTTTCATCGAGATTCAGTTGAAATGGCGATGGTTTTTTCTTGTTCCTGAACGAGCTTCTTCCTTTTTTTATTCCATTTTTTAGGTTTATGCTCTACCCCGAGTAAAAGGAAAAATTTGCCCGATTTTGATTTGCACATATAGGACAAATGAACCAAATACCGCGTCTTTTTTTACTACTCCTTCTTTTTTTTTTCAATTAATTTCTTTCACATGTCTTCTGTCAAATAGTCAACAAATTTTGAATTATATTATTTGATTTGAGCAAGAGTTTTAGATCACCCTGTTTCAATTTTTTTATAGAATTTTTTATCATAATTTTGCATATCATATAAGTAGTAATTATAAAAATATTATATATTAATTATCAATTGGGTTTTTGCTAAACGGAGCCTGGATACTTCATTTTATTAGTCCGATCACGTAAACCATAAAAAAAATTTGATGATCTAATATCAATTTAAATACTCCCTGCATTTAATTCCACTTTATTTTTTGCGCTTCGCGTTACAAATTTTTGATAATTCAATCTTTTTGAGCGAAACATAGGATATCTCGATCGAGGGAGAAAATGGGGAAATCCCATATAGCCCAATATATCTGACAAGTCGCACTATATGTCAACCCAAGATGTATCTCCTTCTCCAGGACTTCGAAAAGGTACTTTTGGAACGCCAATAGGCATGAAATGAAAAAAAAAGAGAATGAAGTTCTCTATTTCACTTTGATGTGGAAACGTAAGATTGGGGTTTCGGTTTTTAATACTATTATCCTTTTTTCCTACTTTATTAATCATATTTAAATTAATGATATTTACTACATAAGTTGAATAAGCTAAAATAAAATATAAAATAAAAGTAAAGTAAGAGAGAATGAATAAAACTAAAGGAAATTTTTTACGAACGGGCTTCTGACTGATCAACAACAATAGCTATCTTGGTTCATATAAAATAGGATTCACCCCCATTGCGTATTGGTACTTATCGGATATAGAATAGATCCGCTTCCCTTTTTTCCTATGAATCGAATTGTTCCATTATTACTAACAGAATAGAACAAATATTAATCCTTTCTCCGAAATAATTACCTAAAAAGGGGAGGTACGTAGCATAGTTTTTTCCAATGCAATAAAGTTACATAGTGTCTATTTTTCGTTGATAAAGGGGTATTTCCATGGGTTTGCCTTGGTATCGTGTTCATACTGTTGTATTGAATGATCCCGGTCGTTTACTTTCTGTTCATATAATGCATACTGCTCTGGTTGCTGGTTGGGCCGGTTCGATGGCTCTATATGAATTAGCAGTTTTTGATCCCTCCGACCCCGTTCTTGATCCAATGTGGAGACAAGGTATGTTCGTTATACCTTTCATGACTCGTTTAGGAATAACCAATTCGTGGGGCGGTTGGAATATTACAGGAGGGACTATAACGAATCCGGGTCTTTGGAGTTACGAAGGGGTAGCCGGAGCACATATCGTGTTTTCTGGCTTGTGCTTCTTGGCAGCTATTTGGCATTGGGTATATTGGGATCTAGAAATTTTTTGTGATGAACGTACAGGAAAACCTTCTTTGGATTTGCCCAAGATTTTTGGAATTCATTTATTTCTTTCAGGAGTGGCTTGCTTTGGTTTTGGCGCATTTCATGTAACAGGATTATATGGTCCTGGAATATGGGTATCCGACCCTTATGGACTAACCGGAAAGGTCCAACCCGTAAACCCGGCGTGGGGCGTGGAGGGTTTTGACCCTTTTGTTCCGGGAGGAATAGCCTCTCATCATATTGCAGCAGGGACATTGGGTATATTAGCGGGCCTATTCCATCTTAGTGTTCGTCCGCCTCAACGTCTATACAAAGGATTACGTATGGGCAATATTGAAACCGTCCTTTCCAGCAGTATTGCTGCTGTCTTTTTTGCAGCTTTTGTTGTTGCTGGAACTATGTGGTATGGTTCTGCAACTACTCCCATCGAATTATTTGGTCCTACTCGTTATCAATGGGATCAGGGATACTTTCAACAAGAAATATATCGAAGAGTTAGTGCTGGACTGGCTGAAAATCAAAGTTTATCAGAAGCTTGGTCTAAAATTCCGGAAAAATTAGCTTTTTATGATTATATTGGTAATAATCCAGCAAAAGGGGGGTTATTCCGAGCGGGTTCAATGGACAATGGGGATGGAATAGCTGTTGGATGGTTAGGACACCCCGTCTTTAGAAATAAAGAAGGGCGTGAACTTTTTGTACGCCGTATGCCTACTTTTTTTGAAACATTTCCGGTTGTTTTGGTAGACGGAGACGGAATTGTTAGAGCCGACGTCCCGTTTAGAAGGGCAGAATCAAAATATAGTGTCGAACAAGTAGGTGTAACTGTTGAGTTTTATGGTGGTGAACTCAATGGAGTGAGTTATAGTGATCCCGCAACTGTGAAAAAATATGCTCGACGGGCTCAATTGGGTGAGATTTTTGAATTAGATCGTGCGACTTTGAAATCCGATGGTGTTTTTCGTAGCAGTCCAAGAGGTTGGTTTACGTTTGGACATGCTTCGTTTGCTCTACTTTTCTTCTTTGGACACATTTGGCATGGTGCTAGAACCCTCTTCAGAGATGTTTTTGCTGGTATTGATCCAGATTTGGATGCTCAAGTGGAATTTGGGGCATTCCAAAAACTTGGAGATCCAACTACAAAAAGACAAGCAGTCTGATGCAACATTGCTTTTTTTCTTCTAGTTTCTGTTTGCGATTTTATTTAATAGGTAGGGTATTGTAGGAATCTTGATTTAAATCGCTGCCGTTTCTTTGACTCTTTTTCTTTCTTTCTTTATCCAGAGGGATACTCCCAAGTAAACAAAACAGGTATGAAAGCTATAATTGTAAACCACGATCAAATTTATGGAAGCATTGGTTTATACATTTCTCTTAGTATCCACTTTAGGGATAATTTTTTTCGCTATTTTTTTTCGGGAACCACCTAAAATTTCAACTAAAAAATGAAATAATTTTGCATTATCTTCATTGACGTAATAAGCCTCCAAAAATTTGGAGGCTTATTACGTCAACTAGTCCCCGTGTTCCTCGAATGGATCTCTTAGTTGTTGAGAGGGTTGCCCAAAGGCAGTATATAGAGCATACCCAGTAAAACTTACAAGTAACCCAGATATAAAGATGGCGACTAGGGTTGCTGTTTCCATTATTATAGAATTGAAAGACCACAATGGATCTATGCTAAGATCATTTATTTACAACGGAATGGTATACAAAGTCAACAGATCGTAATGAATACAAAATAAGATTTATGGCTACACAAACTGTTGAGGATAGTTCTAGGTCTGGTCCAAGAAGCACTACTGTAGGGAAGTTATTGAAACCATTGAATTCCGAATATGGTAAAGTAGCTCCTGGATGGGGGACGACCCCTTTGATGGGTGTTGCAATGGCTTTATTTGCGGTATTCCTATCTATTATTTTGGAGATTTATAATTCTTCTGTTCTACTGGATGGAATTTCAGTGAATTAGACTGAGAAGAATCTTGAAGTTCTAGCTTTTAGCTCGATACAAAAAAGTAAAGTATATAGGTCTAACAAATTTAGCCTATTCTTCTTTGGTAGTTCAACCGCGAAATTTTTTTTCTGCATTGTATATTTCCGGAATATGAGTGTGTGACTTGTTAGAATTGACCCTATGGATAGTACAGAGAATGGGGTCTGTCATCTTTATCAAGATGGTTTTACTTCGTCGGATATTCATTTGAGTATCTGGAGCACGAAATAGATCAAATAGATCACAAAGTATTCGAACTATGATT